AGGAGGATCCGGACAAAATGGATGAAACAAAAGAGATCCGAATGAATGGAAAGGGAAAAACAAAGGATGAATTCCACTTTAAAGAGACACGCTATAAAAATAGACCAATTTATGAAACTTCTTATCTAGATGGGAATCAAGAAAATTCGAAGTTAGAAATATTTCAAGATAAAAAGGATAAAGAGATATTCTGGTTTGAAAAACCTCTTGTTAATATTCTTTTCGACTATAAACAATGGAAGCGACCATTCCGATATATAAAAAATGATCGATTTGAAAATGCTGTAAAAAATGAAATGTCACAATATTTTTTTCATACGTGTCAAAGTGATGGAAAAGAAAGGATATCCTTTACGTATCCGCCAAGTTTATCAACTTTTTTTGAAATGATACAAAGAAAGATGTCTTTTTTTACAATAGAAAAGATTTCCTATAATGAACTGTATAATCACTGGAATTATACCAATGAACAAAAAAGGAAGAACATAAGCAACCAATTTTTAAATAGAGTCGAAATTCTAGATAATAGATTCCTTCCTCTGGATATAATCGAAAAAAGAATTAGATTGTGTAATTGTAATAATGAGACTAAACAAGAATATTTACCTAAAATATGTGATTCTTTATTTAACGGACCCTTTCGCGGACAAATCAAAAAACTATTTTTCCTCCCAATCATAAAAACTTCTCTAGCTATAAAACATTACATAGAGACAATTTGGATAAATAAGATTTATGGCATCCTTCTTACTACCAATTACACAGAATTTTACCATAAATTCAATTTATTTGATCGAAAATCATTATCAACAGAAATGAGTTATTTCTTAAACATAATTAGCAAGTTTGGAGGAAAATCAACATCAAATTTTAATTTGAAAGGACTTTATTTATTTCCGGAAAACAAAGAAGTAAGAATTAATCCAGAAGATCCAATTCAAATTTTAAAATTTTTAATCAATGCAGTTATAACTGATACTAAGGATAAAACAATTAGCAAAGAATATATTGGAATAAAAGAAATAAATAAAAAAGTTCCTCGATGGTCATATAAATTAATCGACGAATTGGAACAACAGGAAGTAGCAACTGAAGAAAGTGGGGCAGAGGATTATCAAATTCGTTCACGAAAAGCCAAACGTGTCGTAATTTTTACTAATAGTCCGGAGAATACCGATACTAATGAAAAAGAGACTGATAATTCTGATCAAGCTGAAGAGGTGGATTTGATACGTTATTCACAACAACCGGATTTTCGTCGAGATATAATAAAAGGCTCTATACGAGCTCAAAGGCGTAAAATAATTATTTTGGAACTGTTTCAAGCAAATGTGTATTCCGCCCTTTTTTTGGATAGAGTAGACAAACCTCCCCTCTTTTCTTTTGATATCCCCGATCTAATGAAAATAATTTTTATAAATTTGATTTGGAAAAAGAATAAATTCAAAATTTCGGATCATACAAAGGAAAAGACAAAAGAAAGTGAGAAAGAAGAGAAGGCCAAAAGAGAAATAGACAAAAAAGCGGAGAAAACTCGTATAGAGATAGGGGAACTTTGGGATAGCATTATATTTGCTCAAGTAATAAGAGGTTTTGCATTAGTAATCCAATCAATTCTTAGAAAATATATTATATTACCTTCATTAATAATATCTAAAAATCTTGTTCGTATACTCTTATTTCAATTTCCCGAATGGTCCGAAGATTTAAAGGATTGGACTAAAGAAATCCATATTAAATGTACCTATAATGGCGTTCAATTATCAGAAAAAGAATTTCCGAAAAACTGGTTAACAGACGGTATTCAGATAAAGATTCTATTTCCTTTTCGTCTGAAACCTTGGCGCAGATCTAAGTTACGATTCCCTAATAAAGATCCAATTCAAAAGAAAGGGAAAAAACAAAAAAATGATTTTTGTTTTTTAACAGTTTGGGGAATGGAAACTGAATTACCTTTTGGTTCTCCCCGACAACAAATCTCATTTTTTGAACCCATTTTAAAAAAATTAAAAAAAATAAAATTAAAATTGCAAAAAAAATGTTTTCTAGTTCTAAGAGTTTTAAAAGAAAGAACAAAATCTTTTCTAAATGTATTAAAAGAAACAAAAAAATGGGTCATCAAAAGCATTCTCTTTCTAAAAAAAAGAATCAAAGAACTCTCAAAAATAAACCAAATTCTATCATTTGGATTGAAAAAAATAGAAAGATATAAATTGAGTGAACCTAAAAAAGAAAAAAATTCGATAATCCATAATCAAATTATTCCCGAATCGTCTATTCAAATTCGATTTTTGGATTGTGCAACTTACTCATTGACAGAAAAAAAGATTCAAAATTTAACTAATAGAACAAACATAATCATAACTGAAATAGAAAAAATGAAAAAAGATAAGCAAATAGGGTTTCTAACTCGAGAGATAAATATTAGCCCGACCAAAATAAGTTATGAAGATAAAAGATTAGAATCACCAAAAAACATTTGGCGGATATTAAAAAGAAAAAATCTTCGATTACGGCGTAAATTACATTTTTTTTTTAAATTTTTGATTGAAAAACTATACATATATATCTTTCTATGTATCATTATTATATTTAGAATCATTGTGGAGCTTCTTCCTAAATTAAAAAAAAAAAATTTGAATAAATACATTTACAATAATGAAGCAAATCAAGAAAGAATTGATAAAACAAATCAAAGTATAATTAACTTTATTTTGACTATAAAAAAGTCACTTTGTATTATTAATAAAGATTCACATATTTTTTGGGACTTATCTTACTTGTCACAAGCATATGTATTCTACAAATTCTCACAAATCCAAGTCAGTTATAAGTTAAGATCTGTCTTTAACTATTACGGAACATCTTTCTTTCTTAAGAATGAAATAAAAGAGTATTTTGTTGGAACGCAAGGAATATTTGATTCCGAATTAAGACAACATAAAAACCTTCGAAATTCTTTAATTAATGAATGGAAAAACTGGCTAAAGGTTCATTATCAATATGATTTATCTCAGATTAGATGGTCTAGATTAATATCACAAAAATGGCGAAATAGAGTCAATCAATATCAATGTCGTATGACTAAAAATAAAGATTTAAACAAATTTGATTCATATGAAAAAAACCGATTCATTCAATATGAAAAACAAAATTATTTTGAAATAGATTCATTACTAAAAAAGAACAAAAAATTAAAAAAACAATATCAATATGATCTTTTATCGTATAAATCTATTAATTATGAAGATGAAAAAAACTCATATATTTATGGATTGCCATTACAAGTAAATAAGAACAAAAAGATTTCTTATACTTACACACCTAAACGTAAACTATTTGATATGATAGAAGGTATCCTTATCAATAATTATCGAGTAGAAAATAATAGTATAGATATAAAAAAAAGTCCGGATCGAAAATCTTTTTATTGGAAAATTATCCATTTTTGTCTTACAAAGAAGATTGATATTAAGGCTTGCGTTAATATTGATACCATCACTAAGAGGAATCAAAATACTAAGATTAGTGTTAATAATTATCAAATAATCGATAAATTTGATAAAAAAAAAAAAGGTCTTTTTTATCTCACGATTCATCAAGAAATTCACCCATTCAATCAAAAACAAAAAAAGTCTCTCGCTGATTGGATGAGAATGAATGACGAAATACTAAGTCGCCCCATATCGAATCTTGCATTTTTGTTATTCCCAGAATTTGGGATATTTTATAATACATATAAGATTAAACCCTGGGCCATACCAATCAAATTACTTCTTTTCAATTTTAATGTAAACCAAAATGTTAATAAACATAAAAGCATCACTGAAAAGAAAAAAATATCTCTTTTTTTATTTTCGAAAAAAAAAACTCTTAAGTTAGAAAATAGAAATCAAGGAGAAAAAGAATTAGTCGAAAAACCATATATTAAATCCGCTCTCTCAAACCAAAAAAAAGATGGTGAACAAAGTTCTCCGGGATCAGACATGAAAAAACGTAGAAACAAAAAGCAATACAAGACTAACATAGAAGCAGAGCTTGAGTTTTTCTTAAAAAAGTATTTGCGTTTTCAATTGAGCTGGAATGATTCTTTAAATCAAAGAATAATCAATAACATAAAAGTATATTGCCTCCTCCTTAGACTGAACAGTCCAAACGAAATTGCTATATCCGCTATTCAAAGAAAAGAAATGAATCCGCATATTCTGATGATCCAGAAGGATTTAACTCTTACAGAATTTCTAAAAAGCGGAATATTTATTATCGAACCAGTTCGTCTGTTTGTAAAAAATGATGGACAATTTTATATATATCAAACCATAGGTATTTCATTGGTTCATAAGAATAAGCACCAAATTAATCAAAGATATCTAGAAAAAAGTTATGGCTATGCTGACAAGAATAAGAAGAATTTTTATGAATCCATTGGAATACATCAAAAAATGACTGGAAATACAGACAAAAATCATTATGATTTGCTTGTTCTTGAAAATATTTTATCCCCGAAGCGTCGTAGAGAATTGAGAATTCAAATCTTTTTGAATTATAGGGATATAAACAGTATCTATAGAAATACAGTATTTTTCAATGGAAATAGGATAAAAAATTGCGTGTTGAATAAAAAAAAAAATCTTGATAACGATAAAAAGAAACTAATTAAATTAAAGTTTTTTCTTTGGTCCAATTATCGATTAGAAGATTTAGCTTGTATGAATCGCTATTGGTTTGATACCAATAATGGTAGTCGTTTTAGTATGACCAGGATTCATATGTATCCGCGATTGCAAATTTATTAATGGTACATTTTTACTATATTCTCGAGTATATGAAGACAAAGAAATAAACATACCCATTATCTTACATTTCATTCTGATACACAATACTTACTAATTTAATGAGTCATTGTATTATATTTTATATTATTAATATTAATTCGATCTAGAAATGAATCAACAAAATATTCTTATTTATTTGAAGATCTATTATTTTTTGTGAATACAGAAATAGACCATACTTTTGTATACGGTATCCGATTCGAATCCAATTAATTTTTTAAATTATATTGATTACTAAAGTAAGTAATTTTATTTGATTTTATTTGACAAAAACAAAAAATTCTTAACGAAATTAAGAGTCTTGTGTATATCAAATTCAAATGAGTGGCATTATTATTACTGATCAAGAAATATATCGATAAAAATATCTAAAAAAAAAGAGAAAGGGACGATTCATTTTTATGATAAAAAATGCATTCATTTCCATTTTTTCGCAAGAAGAAAAAGAAGAAAACAGGGGATCCGTTGAATTCCAAGTATTGAGTTTCACCAATAAAATAAGAAGACTTACTTCACATTTAGAATTGCACAGAAAAGACTATTTATCTCAAAGGGGTCTACGTAAAATGCTGGGAAAACGTCAACGGTTGCTGTCTTATTTGTCAAAAAAAAATAGAGTACGTTATAAATACTTAATTAATCAATTGGGTATTCGGGAATCCAAAATTCGTTAATTTGAAAAGTCATTTTGAATTATTTGATTTATTAGATCTTGAATTTTGATGAACTTTTTTTCGTTTTGCGCAATTCATGGAAGAATGAATCGAGGAAAAACTTATGAATATACCAGCTACAAGAAAAGATCTCATGATAGTCAATATGGGTCCCCACCACCCGTCAATGCATGGTGTTCTTCGACTCATCGTTACTCTGGACAGTGAAAATGTTATTGACTGTGAACCAATATTGGGTTATTTACACAGGGGGATGGAAAAAATTGCGGAAAACCGAACAATTATACAATATCTTCCTTATGTAACTCGTTGGGATTATTTAGCTACTATGTTCACAGAAGCAATAACTGTAAATGGGCCAGAACAGTTAGGAAATATTCAAGTACCTAAAAGAGCCAGTTATATCAGAGTAATTATGTTGGAATTGAGTCGTATAGCTTCTCATCTGTTATGGCTCGGCCCGTTTATGGCAGATATTGGTGCACAAACTCCTTTCTTCTATATTTTCAGAGAAAGAGAATTTATATATGATCTATTCGAAGCTGCCACTGGTATGAGAATGATGCATAATTATTTTCGTATCGGAGGAGTAGCGGCTGATCTACCTCATGGGTGGATAGATAAATGTTTGGATTTCTGCGATTATTTTTTAACAGGAGTTACTGAATATCAAAAACTTATTACACGAAATCCTATTTTTTTAGAACGCGTTGAAGGTGTAGGCATTATTGGTAGAGACGAAGTAATAAATTGGGGTTTATCAGGACCAATGTTGCGAGCTTCCGGAATACAATGGGATCTTCGTAAAGTTGATCATTATGAGTGTTACGACGAATTGGATTGGGAAGTCCAATGGCAAAAAGAAGGGGATTCATTAGCTCGTTATTTAGTCCGAATTGGTGAAATGACAGAATCCATAAAAATTATTCAACAGGCTCTAGAAGGAATTCCGGGGGGACCCTGTGAGAATTTAGAACTTCGATACTTTGATAGAGAAAGGTATCCAGAATGGCATGATTTTGAATATCGATTCATTAGTAAAAAACCTTCTCCTATTTTTGAATTGCCGAAACAAGAACTTTATGTAAGAGTCGAAGCCCCAAAGGGTGAATTGGGAATTTTTCTGATAGGGGATCAGAGTGGTTTTCCTTGGAGATGGAAAATTCGCCCGCCGGGTCTTATCAATTTGCAAATTCTTCCTCAGTTAGTTAAAAGAATGAAATTGGCTGATATTATGACAATACTAGGTAGCATAGATATCATTATGGGAGAAGTTGATCGTTGAAATGGTAATTGATACAACGGAAATACAAGATATTAATTCTTTTTACAGAGTGGAATCTTTAAAAGGGGTCTATGGAATTATATGGGCGCTTGTCCCTATTTTGACTCTTGTATTGGGAATCACAATAGGCGTATTAGTAATTGTATGGTTAGAAAGAGAAATATCCGCAGGGCTACAACAACGTATTGGACCTGAATACGCCGGTCCTTTAGGAGTTCTTCAAGCTCTAGCAGATGGGACAAAACTACTTTTCAAAGAGAATCTTCTTCCATCTAGAGGAGATACTAGTTTATTTAGTATCGGACCATCCATAGCAGTCATATCCATTCTGCTAAGTTATTTAGTAATTCCTTTTGACTATCGTCTTGTTTTAACCGATCTCAATATCGGAGTTTTTTTATGGATTGCGGTCTCAAGTATTGCTCCCATTGGACTTCTTATGTCAGGATATGGTTCAAATAATAAATATTCCTTTTTAGGTGGTCTACGAGCTGCTGCTCAATCGATTAGTTATGAAATACCATTAACTCTATGTGTATTATCAATATCTCTACGTGCGATTCGTTGAAACATAAACTTTTCCCTATTCCTTTCTTTCTAGTCTTTATAGAAAAAGAGGGGGAATAAATTGCATACATATCTTCATTTTTTTATTTATTATTCGGGTTAATGAATTAAATTAGATAGTTATATGAGTGAAAAAAAA